ATGATAAAAAACATGTCCGGAGTTTATGAGTTCTTAGATGCTACTAAGATACACAATTTGAAATGATTTATTCCTTGCCCTGTTCTACTTTACGGTAAGCGGGAGTACATTATGTCCACAAATCACCTAGACATTGGTAGGTTTTATATGGTTTTTGGGTTTTGGTCGGTTTTGGCTGGGACTAGATTTAGATCTCTAATTCGATGAAGACTATTTAATCCGGGGGCTAAGTTTTTAGATCCTGTTTGTTATAATGCTGTAGTAACTATACACGCTTTAGTAATGATTTTCTTCTTTGTAATGCCCGTTATAATTGGAGGTTTTGGGAACTGGCTAGTCCCACTAATGCTAGAGGTTCCTGATATGCAGTTTCCTCGAGTTAACGCTTTTAGGTTTTGGGTTTTGCCTGCATCTCTTTATTTTATAGGAATATCGGGATTTGTAGAAAATGGAGTTGGTGCTGGCTGAACTATTTACCCCCCATTGTCTACTTTTTCTTATCATGGAATGTGTATAGACTTAGCTATTTTAAGGCTTCACTTAGCTGGTCTTAGTTCAATTTTTAGCTCAATCAATTTTATAGTAACTATTAAAAACATGCGTTCTGTAGACGGTCACTTATTAAGGTTATTTCCGTGATCAATTAAAGTAACTTCTTTTCTATTACTAACAACTTTGCCTGTGTTAGCAGGGGGTCTTACCATGCTTTTGACAGATCGACATTTTAACACTTCGTTTTTTGATCCTGTAGGTGGCGGAGATCCAGTTTTATTTCAGCACTTGTTTTGATTTTTTGGTCACCCTGAAGTATATGTCTTAATTCTTCCTGGGTTTGGAATAATTTCCCATGTTTTGTGCTTTTGGTCTAGAAAAAAAACAGCTTATGGTAATATGGGAATGTTTTATGCTATACTAAACATTGGGTTCTTAGGTTTTATTGTATGGGGGCACCACATGTTCGTTGCCGGCATGGATATCGATACACGAGCTTATTTTAGGGCGGCAACTGTAATTATTGCTGTTCCAACTGGAATTAAAGTGTTTGCTTGAATTGCTACAATAATGGGGTCACAGGTATCAACACATGCTCCTATGCTTTGGTCTACTGGTTTTATTGTCTTGTTCACAATCGGTGGATTAACTGGGCTTATTTTATCTAGTGCTTCAATTGATGTAACTCTCCATGACACTTATTTCGTAACTGGGCATTTCCATTATGTTTTATCAATGGGAGCTGTTTTTACAATTTTGGCTGGCTTTACTCACTGATTTCCTTTATTTTCTCGTGTTATGCTTCATCGTCAGAAGATAAAGAGACACTTTGTTGCTATGTTTTTAGGTGTTAACATTGCTTTCCTACCCCATCACTTTTTAGGGCTAGCGGGAATACCTCGTCGGGTGGCGGACTACCCAGACCAGTTTTGATTTTGAAACAAAGTATCTACTTTTGGGTCACACTTAAGTACAGCTTCTTTACTATTTTTTGTATTTTTAGTGTGAGAAGCTTTTATCGCCCACCGGCCTGTGGTTTCGGTTCGGAATAGTTCAAGCTCTCCTGAGTGGTCAGTGATGGTAAATCTTCCAAAGCATGCTGCTCTGGAGTCGGCAAAAATACTAAAAGACCCAGCAAAGAAGTATTTAGGTACACGTCTGTAAGCAAGTTGGTGGGTACTTAAATTTGGGATAATGCTACAAAATTTTGTGCTTAAACAAACTTAGCTAAAGCTAAGTTGTCTAAGTTTAAAACTTTTTCACAAAAATATTTTTGAAGTATTATAAAAATTTTTTTGTGCTTCTTAAAGTAAGAAAAAGTAGGATTTTTCTTATAGGCACTTAAAATAAGCTGAGATTTGTAACTTAAGTTGTTTATGTTTATTCAGAAAATCAGTTTTAGTATAAAGTATATTACGGGGGCCTTGTAAGTCCTAAATTTGTTAAGGCAAAAACTGATGCGGAATAGAAAAAAGGTTTCGTATAAAATAAAATATTTGGTTCTGGTATACTGTTAATCAAGAGTTCTTTGATATACACAATGTAGGAGATTTTCGTAATGTGCTAATTTAATAGAAGAGATAAATTTAATTACTGCCCCTAAAAGGTGAGTATGTAGTGGTATAAGCATAAGTATCGGATGATGACGCGAAAAGAATCACAACTCAAGTGAACAGCCCTGGACTCAATAAGTTAGCGCTTGAAACGAACAAGAAACTAATCAATAATAAGCTAAAATGGGTGCCAGCAGCTGCGGTCATACCCTTTGAAGAAGGATTAATAGAGGTACAGCCTAGAGGCGGTTAGTCAGTACAGAGTGCATATGACATACGCCAAGTTATAGAAGTCAAATTTTAAGTAAAACTTGGAGGAGGTTCTTTGCTTGCATGAAGATGATTCCGCGAAATTATGGGAATAAACCTGGATTTGATACCCAATTATTCCATAACGCCAAGAATAACGGCTATTAAAGAATTAGTTGGTTGCTGGGGTACTACGAGCAGCTGCTTAAAACTCGAAGAACTTGGCGGTTCCATAAAGCCATCCAGAGGCTCTTGGCGCTTAATCCGATGATCCGCGTGATATCTTACCTACCCTATATGGTATCGTACTGCCGTCCAAAGTATATGATGTGAGTAGAAAAAAATAAGCGCCACCTTAGGCGGATAATGCACTAAGTTTAGTGCTCTGCTCTAAGTCAAAGTCAGGTCGAAGCGTTCCTTATGGGTAAGGGGTTTGCTGAGAGACAATTTTTTAGTTATATCAAGCCCTGTAGTTGAAATACTCAAGTTTTCTAAGTTTGGTGAGGGGGATTTGGGAGTAAATAGAGAGTAATTCGCTTTATTGAAGAGACGTTACTATGGTGCGTGCAAATCGCCCGTCACCCTAGCCGAAAGGAGAGGTAAGTCGTAACATGGTAAGGGTAGGGGAACCTGCTCTTGTAATAGGTCAAGAGGCGTGAATATCAGGCTAAACTGACACTTTTAGTATAAATTAGTATATTTGTCTTCCAAACAAAAGGTTTCTTTGGTAGAAAAAGTGTATATGATTCAAAATACAGGAATTAAAAAGTTAAGGTTTTATCACCGGCGAAAAATCCCCCGAACTCCTTTTCATATTGTGGATCCAAGGCCTTGGCCGGTCTTAATAAGAATTGGGTTATGAGGTTTAGCTACAATTTTTATTTGTTGAGTAAACAAAGTAGATTACGGACACCTATTTTGGGGCGTGCTTATTGTTGCTATAACAGTATATGGCTGAACTCGAGATATCGTAAATGAGTCTACTTTTCAAGGGTTTCATACTAAAAAAGTTCAAATAGGAATTTCTTTGGGTTTTATTTTATTTTTAATTTCTGAGCTTATGCTATTTTTTTCATTCTTCTGGGCATTTTTTCACAGGTCTATGTCTCCTTCTGTTGAAATCGGCTGTTGTTGACCTCCTGTAGGAATTGAATGTCTTGACTGAAGAAAAGCTCCTTTACATAATACAGCTTTACTGGTAGCTTCATCTTGTACTGTAACATCTAGCCACAAGTACCTGAAAGATGGAAATTTTACGCATGCAGTTGCATTGCTGATTATAACAGTTTTTTTATCTGGGTTTTTTGTGAAAAATCAGTATGATGAGTACTCTTGGGCTTCTTTTTCTATTGCTGATGGGGTGTATGGAAGTGCTTTTTTTATACTAACTGGTCTTCATGGGATGCATGTAATCGGCGGCACATGTGGGTTGCTTTACTCTTTAGTTCGACTTTTATTACGACAATATTCTACTCGTCGTCATTTGGGGTATGTTTTAGCCATTTGGTATTGACATTTTGTGGATATTGTATGACTTGCCTTGTTTTTTATTATTTATATCTGAGGCTCTTAGAATTGCGGTAGATGCAGGTATTGTGCCAGAGTTAAATGGGCTTTGTTGATGTCGAAGAATATGTGGAATTTTCCTCCAATACTTAACTCAGGTTTTAGTGGTTACTAAAATTTCGGGCTAGTGTAAATAGCACATAAAATTTTCACTTTTATAGAGGGAGGTTTCCCGTCCGAATACCTAAGCAAAGTTTACAAAAGTAAAGTAAACACTTGATTTTGTGGATGAGTATCGGAAACGATTTTTTAAAAAGTGCGTACTTTTCGGTTATAAAATATCCTTGTCCTTCAAATTTAAATATCTGATGAAACATAGGTTCTATACTATTTGTTACCTTAGCAATTCAAATTTTAAGGGGTATTATACTCAGAATAAACTATACTGCAGACGGAAATTTAGCCACTGAAAGAATAAGATACATTTTGCGAGATGCTAATTATGGTTGAGCTTTACGTAGAACACATATGGCTGGGGCTTCTTTATTTTTCGCTTTAATTTATATTCATGTAGGACGTGGTGTTTATTACGGAAGGTATATAAAACTTCCCCATGTTTGGTATAGCGGGGTTACTCTTTATCTTTTGTCTATGGGGGTAGGGTTTTTAGGGTACGTATTACCTTGGGGGGTAATATCATATTGGGGTTTAACGGTAATTACCAATATAATAACAGTATTTCCTGGGGGAGCTCGAGCTTTAGAGTGGTTTCAGGGTGGTTTTACTATTTCAACTTTTACTCTTAAGCGGGTATTTGTTTTACACTTTTTACTTCCATTTGTGATTTTAGGGATAAGGTTGATTCATGTGGTACTTCTCCACAATGATGGATCTAGGAATCCTTTAGGACTAGACACTACAGAGTTAGTTGTACCTTTTCACCCATATTATACTTCAAAAGATTTAGTTGGGTTTGTATTTATGTTAGCTGCTTTATCGGCACTAGCATTTACTTTCCCAAAGATCACTGCTGATCCGCTTCAGTGACAAACTATTAATAAAATAAAAACTCCTGCAGTTATTAAGCCGGAGTGATACTTTCTATATGCATATGCTATTTTACGTTCTGTTCCTCATAAGGCAGGGGGTCTTGCTCTTATGTTTGCTGCTATTTTAGGAATTGCACTTTTACCAACTTTAGGTAAGTATGCTAAAGCTCAAAGGATAGTTATTTCCCCTCTTGGAGAAGCATTATTTTTTATTTGAGTAGCAAATTTTATGTTTTTAGGGATTATTGGTTCTCAGGAACCTGCAGGAGCATGAATTTTAGCTGGACAAGTTGGAACATTTGTTCATCTATTTTGCATGCTTTCTATTCCAGCAGCAAATGCTAAATGAGAAAAAATGCTGTTCAATGGTTATGGGAAATGAATTCAAATTTAATAAAAATGAGATATTGATGTCAGATATATTTCCAAAACAGAGTAACATTTGCTGGAATACGTATTCAGTGGGTGTTCGGGATATACTGCGCGGTTTTAACTTTAATTTTTATTTTTGTTATACTTAGGGTAGTATTATGTTTAGTTTCTCCTCACCAGTTTTTATATGTTCAAACAGATCACACATTGGAGCGAATTTGAGGCTTTGTTCCACTTTTAATCTTGACTTTTTTATCCTGACCTTCCATAGGATTGTTATATGCAATATCTGAGTTAGAGACTCCTCTTATTACTGTCAAATGTATTGGGCATCAGTGGTATTGAGAGTATGAGTATTCGGATTTTGCGGTAATTACTTATAATTCTTATATGATTCCTGAAAAAGAGTTAAATTTAGGAGAGCCGCGTTTATTAACCGTTGATAAATCTATGGTGCTGCCGTTTTCTGTTTGGTGTCGCGTGTTGACTACGTCATTTGATGTAATTCATTCATGAACAGTTCCGGCTTTTGGTGTTAAATCAGATGCTGTTCCCGGTCGACTTAGGGAGTCTAGTGTTAAGGTAGAAATACCGGGAGTGTTTTGGGGTCAGTGTTCTGAAATTTGCGGAGCTTTGCATAGATTTATACCAATTCGGGTAGAAGTTGTAAGGTGTCGAGTGTTCGAGCAGTGAATAAGAGTGCTTGAAGACGTCATGGCATAAATTTGCAAGATGGATTAAATTTAGATCGTCGGGCTCATGCCCCGAAGGTGCGGCTTAATTGCAGCTTTTGCAGGATAAGAAAGTTCCTCATAAAGAGGCTGGTGTCTTGAAAATACCATGGTGAGAGGGTGGAGCTCTTAACTTTCTTAACATGACTGGTTTAGCTTTTTTGTTCAGAACTACAATAATTTTACTAATGCTCTGATCTTGAGCTATTTATAGAAGAGCTTCATTTAGGATGCCGGATATTGAGTCCGACTTGACGACTTTGTAATGTTGCGGTTGGAAAAGTAGTCTAAAAAAGGACGTCGGTTTCATAATTCGAAAGTGGTAAATAACCCTTTTCTACAGTTCAAAAGGGGGATAAGTGGTCTTACACTGTGACTTCTAATTACAATTGGCGCAATTCGATTTTGTGCTCCTTCTTGGCTATGTTGGCAGAGAAGTGCGTTAAATTTAAGCTTTAAAAAATGCGGAAATTACCGCACATGGCTATAAACTGAGGCTAGTTAAAATAATAATAAGTGCTTTGGGAGCACTAGTTCCTTTGTGGGCTTTAGATTTTATAAAGAGTGTTTTCTGATAAAAAACTTTTAGTAGGCAGAGTATAGGAAAATTAGAAATGCCTAAATACTTACGACCTGGTCTGGTAAGATGCTAATAATTGTGAAAAAGCTTTAGTTCTATTAGTACCTTTTGTATAATGGCCTTTCGAGGGGCTTTACCCTAGCGGTTTTTCCTGAATTAAAAAGATTTTTTAAGGGTTTATAAAGGTTAACGATGTAAGGAATCTTCTAATCCCTTAAAAGATGTGATATGCAATATCGAATTTTAGTGTAGCTGGTTACGTAAAAAGTGCTTTTAGGTGCAGCTTTAAAGTTATTTTTATGCGCAAAACAAAGTGCGTAACGGTTATAAAAGCTTTAAAAGTGAACAGTTTGGCTAAAGGTCATGCTAATTGCTTTCTGATAATTACATACCTTAAATAGAGAAATTGGATTTAAAATGTCCGTTTTGATGAGAGTATTTAACAACTTGTCTTTTAAGGGTGGGTATAATTAATTTGATTGAGTAGAGGCGTACAAACATTACGTAACTATCTAAAATAGAGTAAGATGGCATTTTATGCTAGGATTAGTAGTACTCTAGACTCTTAAGTTTTTGTGATACTATAACTAAAGGTCTGTAGGTATCGGAAAATAGTATAAGATTATTACCAGGTGCTTACAACACTTAAATAGAAAGATTTTTCTTTTTCCGATTAAAGCGCCCAAATTGGCTTAACGTTGGCAAGAAGTGAACATTTACACTCGGTTTCGGCCCGATTCTTGGCTAAGTCTAGTCCTTGCTATGTTAGGTTAGTATTAAGCATGACAAATGTGCTATGGTGTATAAGCACGAAAGTTTTTGGTACTTTAAGGGCTTGTTATTTCAAGCTGGCACATAAAATGCTTCTAAGGATAGTGATAATTGTTATAGTTTTGTCTGTTGTTCCTATTATTTTTTCTTGTTGGTTTTCTGGGTTACCTAAAGAAGGGTATGACTGAGACAAGTCTTCTCCATATGAGTGCGGGTTTATTTCTGTTAAGAATCCAGGAGATTTTTCTTCTCGGTTTTTTCACCTGGTGATTCTATTCTTAGTTTGAGATGTGGAAATTGTTTTACTGGTTCCTTGTTTTCAGGATTTATTCGGCTGGTCGCCAGAAGGGTCTGGTGCTGTGTTGTTTGTCCTTATTTTGGTTTATGGGCTGTATTATGAGATAATGGAGGGGACCATTAAATGAACTTTACATGAAAACTAGATGTGAAGGGGGGTCGTAGCTTAAGAAGAGCTTCGAGCTTTTAACTCGAGTGTGGGTGTAATCTCCGACTTCAGGGACTAAATTGGGTAGGCTAGGTTAGTATGATTATAAGTACGTCGAATTTAGGTTTCGAAAGAGGGTGTGTTGCGCCTATCTGGTTGGGTAAGTAGCCTAAGTTAAGGTATGACACTGAAGCTGTTAGGATGGTTTAATATGAGCCCTAACCCATTGACATAAAGTTCGGTACTTTAACATAAAAGACGAAGTTTGCATTTTCGCAATGAGTTTACTCTCCCGAACTTGTGAAAGTCTCATATTACTTATACTTAACTTTAACAACTGTGTTTGTATACTTAGGGGTTTTACTTAGGGTGGCTTATTTCACTTTAATAGAACGAAAAAGTTTAAGATCTTTTGGGGTTCGGCTTGGTCCAGATAAAACAAGGTTTTTAGGGTTTGCTCAGCCTATTACAGATGGGGTTAAGCTTTTTATAAAGGAATTCGTAGTTCCGGCCAATTCTGCTAGAATTATTTTTTTAGCGATTCCTTCTATTTCTTTAATGTTATGTCTTTTAGGGTGGCAAATTTTTCCGTCTTTTGCTTTATCCAGCTGATCTTCTAATGATATTTTATTTTTTTTGGTTGTAAGCAGGCTAAATGCTCACATTGCTATCATAAGTGGGTGGTCTTCAAATTCTAAGTATGCCGGAATTGGTGGCGTGCGCGGATTTGCACAAGTTATTTCTTACGAGATTTGCTTGAGGATTTGTTTAATTGTGGTGGTAATTCTGAGGGGAAGAATAAGATTCTTTTTTATTGCTGAATCTGGGTGGTCTGTTTGATGAAGGTTTTTTTGCCCTCCGGTCGTGTTGTTGTGGTTAACTGTTTGTTTAGCTGAAGCAAATCGAGCACCATTTGATTTAGTGGAAGCGGAATCTGAGCTTGTTTCTGGTTTTAATACTGAGTATTCTGCTGGAGGTTTTGCTCTTTTATTCATTGCGGAGTACGGAATAATTCTATTGCTGTGCTCTGTTACTGTTTTTAGATTCTTTCAAACCCCTAATATACTAAATGTGGCCGGGCTCTGTTGAGCATTTTTTAAGGTGATATTACTCGTATTTTTCTTCATTTGATCTCGTGCAGCCTTACCTCGGCTACGTTATGATTTCTTGATAATAGCATGTTGAGCTAGTCTTCTTCCGTTTATCTTAGGGGTTTATTGTCTAATTTTTTTTGTGTCTAAAGTTTAAAAATGAGTTCGTCGTTTGTTTTATATAGAATTACAGTATGTGTTTTAGTGGCAGCTATGTTAAAGCATTTTTCAAATTTTTTAAGATACTTAATTTTAGTTGAGGGGGCATGTGTTGGTCTTGGAGCAATAATAATGTACGCTGAAAGGTACATTCCTGCTTATGGGTTATTTATGTTTCTGGTGTTGGTAGCATGTGAAACTTCTTTGGCGCTGGGTTTAATGGTAGGGATTATGCGAAATCCGGAGTCTGGAGTTTATTCTCTATACTCTTATGGGGAGTAAAGCACTATAAAAGAGCGATTAGTATAGGTAAGTACGTTGGCTTGTCATGCTAAAGGCACGCACATTTATGGCGTATCGCTCTTAGAAGATAAGTTATTAAAGGTAAGCAGTTTTAAATAAAGTTTTGTGCTTTAGGTTTTAAAACCTTTTTTTTTAAAAAAATTAATTTTTTTAAAAAAATTTTTTTGTGATTCTTATAGTAAGAGAGAGAAAAAAATAATATAACATAAGGAAAAACTGTGATAACATAATATAGTATGAGTATAGAATATTATAGTAGTAGTAGTGTAGTAAAGGGTGAGATAAGTGTAAGTGAGTAAGAATGAGTTTCCGGGGGTTCTAATTAAAATAATATCCCATATATTCTAAGAAGGTAATTAAGTAAACCTTAAGTAAATGTAGTAAGTAATGCTCCTAAGCCCTAAAAAACTTGAAGTTTTAAATCCCGGCGTATGTTAGGCTTAAGTTAAAATTTTATAAAAGAAATTTATGAAAAAAAACATAGCAAAAGGAACTCGGCAAATACTTGGCCTCGCCTGTTTAACAAAAACATCACTAGGAGAAACTTTACTCTTAGCAGTACCTGCCCAGTGCAAAGTTGTAAACGGCCGCCCTAGCGTGAGGGTGCCAAGGTAGCGAAATTCCTTGCCTTTTAATTGTAGGCCTGCATGAATGGATTGACGAGGGTCAAACTGTCTCTTGCTTTGTATGACGAAATTGGACTGAAGGTGAAGATACCTTCATGTGAAAGTTAGACAAGAAGACCCCGTGCAGCTTTTAAAAACTTACTTATTAAGAGTTGTAAGATTTTTAGGTGGGGCGCCTAGGAAGTAAAACTTAACCTTCTTATTTGTAAAAAGTAACTGTCTGGTGTAGACCCGGCAAGTCCGATCATAGGAGAAGTTACGCCGGGGATAACAGGCTTATCCATTAGTAGAGCTCGTATTGGCTAATGGGATTGGCACCTCGATGTTGAATTAAGGATGATAACTCTAAGGCGTAGAGGCTTTGGAAGTGGGTCTGTTCGACCTTTAATACCTTACGTGATTTGAGTTCAGACCGGCGTAAGCCAGGTCGGTTTCTATCTTCTTTTAGAAATTTCTTTCGACTTGTACGAAAGGACTGTTGAAAGAGGAGATAATCCTAAACATTAGAATTAACTCTAACTAAATATTAAAATGTTACCCAGTATGTGTGCTTAGGTTGGCTCTAAGGTTAACTGGGTTATGGTACTACTAAATTCATGAGTATCAATAGTGTTTAGGGCTTTTTTTAGGTTACTTGCTGCAGTTATGGCTAATTGTAGCTTAAGTTTTTGGTTTTGTTGGGAATTAGGTCATGTTTCTATAGTCTCAGTAAGGCTAGACCTTTGCTTGGATTGAATTGCTGCTTTGTTTATAAGAGTGATCATAATAATTTCTGGGTGTGTAGGATTTTTTATAAGGGTTTACATAGGCTCAGAAGATACAGAAAAGCAGTTTAACTTAACTCTGTATTCCTTCGTCTCGTCAATGCTTGTTTTGGTGGTGGCTAGGTCAATACCAGTGGTGCTACTAGGGTGAGACTGGTTGGGGGTTACTTCTTTTTTACTGGTAATGTACTACGAGGGGAAAAAGTCTTTTGATGCGGCAATAATTACTGCTTTAACTAACCGTATTGGAGACGCCTTATTAATTTGTAGAACAGCTGGTATGTGTATAGCATCTGATTTAAGCTTAGATATAAAACCCTATTGCTGAAGATTTATCTTTATTGTAGGGTGTATTACTAAAAGGGCTCAAGTACCTTTTAGAAGGTGACTTCCTGCTGCGATAATGGCTCCAACTCCAGTTTCTTCGTTAGTTCATTCTTCTACTCTAGTGACTGCTGGAATTTATCTGCTGATTCGATCGTCTACTTTTTGATTAAGTTCTAATGCAGCTTGTAGGTTGTTAATAGGGGTTGGTATCATCACAACTACTATTGCAGGAGTAAGGGCAGTTATGGAGAGGGATGTAAAAAAAGTTGTTGCATTATCAACACTAAGGCAATTAGGAATTATGGCTTTTAGGTTAGGCCTAGGGGAAGTTGAGTTAGCCTTCATACATTTGGTGTGTCATGCTTTTTTCAAAGCTGGAATGTTTTTAAGAGTTGGATCAATAATCAGGCATAACGCGGGTAACCAATTTTTTAGAAGATTTGGTATAAGTGTTGCTAGTTTATCCCCCTCAGCTGTTTTTGGGTTATTCATAGGAAGAATTTCTTTGATAGGAATTCCGGGGACTGCTGGGTATGCTTCTAAAGAGTCAATTGTTGCATCTGGTTACTCAAGAAATTCTTGGTTTATAGGGGGCTTAATGTATCTAGGTATCGGTCTAACTGCTCTCTATTCGGTCCGGGTTCTTGTCGGCGTAACCAGGTTAGCTAAGCACGGAATTCGAGACTTTTTAGGGGCGCGAGAGACTTTGACACTGTCTGCTCCGGGCGTATTTTTAGTGTTTATAGGTTTAATTGGAGGAGAGTTTGTCTTATTAAGGTCTTCTGGCGGGTTCTTTTTTGAGGTGCTTTCCTCTAGTGAAGCTTGATTCTGTCCCTATTTGCTGGTGGTAGGTGGGGTAGTCGCAGGGACTGTATTACAGTTAATTTTAACAAAGTTCTACGAACTCCAGCCTAAGTGAATTTATGGTATAATTTTTTTAGATTTGAGTTCACGTTCTCTTGTAAGTGAAAAAGGTAGAACTAGATTTTCTGGGGTATCTAGAGATGGGGAAAACGTAGCTGAAGTTTCCATTCCGGTTAGAACTTTGGAGGTAGGTTTAGAGTATCTTTCTGATTTCCATAATGTAATTCAGCGGGGGTCTGTAACCTCTGGAGTTGGAGCTAGTTTGGGCTTGGGTACTGTATACGTAGTATTTTAGTTTGTGAAAGTTGTTGTTTTTCTTGCTTTGGGTATGCTTGTGTTAGGAACTTTATATGCTTCTACCTTATTCTTTTTTGGGGTATTTCTCAGGTTGGCAATTCTCGCGGAAGTTGGAGAAAATTGTAGTGATTTTTTGTCTTTACTTTCTTTTATGGTTTATGTAAGTGGAATTACCGCTGTAATTGGCTATTTCGTGACCTTTTTTCCTAAAAAATTTGAAGGCCGAGGTCAAAGATACTGCCTTGCAAGAGTTTCCTATATCACTGGGCTAAGAATTTACATTTTTTGGTCTATATCTGCGTATGGATACTCAGGTCCTGATTTATTCAGCCCGTGAGACTCTAGCGGAATGTTAAGGGCGCATGGGCAGGTAATTAGGTTTTTGGCTCCAGTTTTACTAGTTGTTATGGTAGCGGTGGTTGTAATGTCTAAACCGGAACGAAATACGCTTCGTCGTTGAAAGCATAGAAAACCGTATAGAGCTAAAAGAGTATAGTCATTTATAATTTGTATAACTGCTTAAATAGTTTATAAAAACATCAACTTGTGGCGTTGAAGATACTAAAATAATAGTTTTAGGTTAATGGGTTTGTTATACTTAGTTTTAGGGTCTTCTTTAATGGTTTTATTCTTAAATAAAAAAGATCAGTTAATAGCTGTTGCAAATTTAATAGCTTTCTGATCAATTTACAGAATGTCTATATGGTCTGGTCCCGGTATTTCTTGGGAGTCTTATAGTGAATACTTAACTAGTGATATTTTCAGATCCAGAATGGTAACACTTACCTTTTGGGTATGTGGTGTAAGAATTTTAGCTAGGGGGTCTATGGGAACACTGCGAGGAGACTACAAAAGGTTTGTGTGGTTAATACTTCTACTTTGCATTTTTTTGGTGGGTTGTTTTCTGGTAAATATGATGTCTATTTTTTATGTACTGTTTGAAAGAACTTTAATTCCGATAGTAGCAATTATTGCCATTTGGGGGCAGCAACCTGAGCGTATTCCGGCAATTCGTTATATCAGTGCCTATACTGTTGGGGGCTCTCTTCCTTTGCTTTTTGTAGTCATCTTCATAGAGTGTGAGCTGGGGACAAGATTTCTCTGGTTTACAACGCCTAAACTACACATTGATTGATGGTTTTGAATTATATGTTTTTCGGGATTTTTAGTTAAATTTCCTGCTTATCCTGCTCATACATGGCTTCCTAAAGCTCATGTGCAGGCTCCCGTTGGAGGTTCTATTGTGTTAGCCGGAATTCTCCTTAAGTTAGGGGGTTATGGAATTCTTCGAATAATATCTGTGTTTTCTTATAGACTAGAAAAATTTGGATTATTGGTAATTTCATTTTCTTTAACTGGAAGAGTTTATGCAGCTTTCATATGTTCGCGGCAAAGCGATGTGAAAAAGATAATTGCATACTCTTCAGTTTCCCACATAGCATTTTGTATTATTGGGTTGTTTAGCTGTTTAGAGGTCGGATTAACTTCCGCCTTCATTATACTTATGGGTCATGGGTTTATTTCTTCAGGACTTTTTGCTTTATGTGGGATAAGAAGAGAGTTAACTCACACTCGAAACTTAAAAATAATAAGTGGTGCTTGCCGTACTACTCCCATTTTAACTTTTATGTGGCTCGTTTTTATTATGATAAACCTGGGGGTGCCTCCTTGTCCTACCATTATTAGGGAGGTTTTAGCAGTAGTGAGAGTGATCTCTGTGGGACCTTGAAGCTTTTTGTTCCTGGTTGTTTACTTCTTTGCAAGGGGAGTTTACAGATTCGCTTTATATTGTCAATTAGCTCACGGACCAGTTCCAGAGGACGATGTTGTTTTGTTTGAAGAGGTTACTCCGCGAGATATGCTTTCCGTGTTTTTTCTATTTTACCCTTTAGTGGAGTTGTTGTTCAAATGAGATTTATGAGGAAGCTTTTAAATTTTCTTGTAAGTTAAAGTTGTGTTTATTTATATTTGCTGCTTGTTGTCGTTGTGTAGTATATCTAGTATAGAAGATTGTAACTCTTTAGGAACTGCTTCAGTCGCAATGAAATGAGAATTCAATTTTTAGGGTTAATTGTATTTTTTGTGGTGTTTTCTTTTTGTTATATGAGGTATTTTGTTTGCTCCCCTAATGGAATATTTAATTCAATAAGAATATGGGGAATTTATAAAAAAATTTATGTTAGAAGAATACACAGTAAAAAAGAACGTTTTAGGGCTCTGGGAGGAGGGGTTAGAGAAGGGTTAAGATGAATTTTTGACTTTACAATTACTCTAGTACTTATTGGTATCTTGCCTTGAGGTTTTCCTGGGTTGTCTTCATGAGAAGTGGTTGCAGGTCTAATGCCTAGGCTTTTTTACTCTGTAAATATTTTACAAACAGATGTTGATATTTTTAGAAAATCGCTTAAATTTAAGCAGTCTGTTGAAAAATCATTTCTTTACTTTCCTTTATTAGTTCTAAGGGTGATTATTCGTCCAGTAACTCTTACGGTTCGAATGTTGGCAAATGCGTTAGTTGGGGCTGTTGTTTGTCACTCTTTGGCTAAAATGGTGGCTTATGGTGTTGCTTATTCTAAATTTTTGTCTCCTAAAACAATATTGTGATTTGGTGTTATTTTAATTTGGGAGTTAGTGGTTATGCTGGTTCAAAGGTCTTTATTTTTAGGGTTGTCAAAAATTTACTTTCGTCCAACTCCTGTTAAGTACAAAGTAATGGTTAAGCAGGTTTAGTGGAAGGGGTAGCTTAAATTTGAAAGCGTTTGACTGTTAATTAAAAGTTCCTGCGACTAGGTCTCTTCTTAGTTACGGCTTTAGGCAGAGTAGTTTAATAAAGAACAGTAAATTGCAAATTTAAGAGTACAAAAATTATGTCTCTGTCTTAATTTCGGGCTGTAAGTTAAAAAAACTATTAGACTTCAAATCTGAATATATCCTTGAAAGGGTCAGCCTGACATAGGTGCTTAAATTTTAGACTATATAAAGTATAGCTGTAATATTAGTTAAAAAAGAAGTTAACTCAAAGCGTTAAAGCTTATTGGGAGATATTTCGAATGTATTATTCTTTAGCGGGTATACTTTTTATAATACTTGGGGTTTACTTCGCACTTCTTGTTAATTTTGTAACTAGAGTGTTTTGAGTTTGGGTTGCGATAGATTTAAGCACTATTTTCTTGGTTCCATTTTTATGCTGTGGAATGTCCTTGACTGGGATGTACCAGTGGTATAAAGGATCTGCTACATATTTTGTAGTTCAATTTATAGGCAGCGCAAGAGTTCTTTATTCCGGTCTTTTGCTGTGGGAACCCTCTTTTGGAGGTATGGGGTTAATGTTTTTGGCTACGGGATTTATTTTAAAGCTAGGCCTTTTTCCGCTTCATTTTTGAGTGCCTCGAGCGTTTGTAAATTTTCATTATCCTGGAATTTATTTAACAGGGGTAATTCAGAAATTTATTCTTATTTTAGCTATACCTTTTGCTGAGGCTGAAATAGCCGAGCACGTAAACGAACTGATAGTACTTAGAGCGGTTGCAAGAGTTCTTTACGGGCCTATCGCAATATTTAATTGTACTAATATTAAAACTTTTTTATCCTATTCTTCTGTTAATAACACAGGTTTACTGGTAATTTGTTTGAGGGTTAGCAAAAGCGTGTTTATGTTTTATGCTGTCTGTTACTCTATAAGAATATTATTTTTAGTGCTAATTCTAAGGTTCTGTATGTCAGATACTATTAAGCAAATAGGAGCTACCCTACCAAATTTTTATTTTTCAGGGTTTTTATTTATAAGGCTAAGCTTTGCTGGTTTTCCTCCTCTTACTGATTTTTGTGCTAAGTTTGTAGTAGTCGCAAGCTGTGCTGAATATCTCATATGGTTTTGTGTTATAGCAGTTTTGGCTAGAAGGGTGATTAACTTGTTAGTCTGGATTTGGTTTAGTGTAATAATTATTCGAGCTATGCCCGTTGAAGACAGTTTTGAGCCTACCTTTGAAGATCTTATTACTAATTTTGGGTGCATTTTATGAAATGTCGCAGGAGGGATAGTACTAATGCTGTTTTATTAGGCTTAGAGTACCTTCTAAAGTAAAAAGTTATAAAACTAAACT